AACAAGCAACCATACGAGGCCATACACCTCTTTTAAGGATTCCGATCTGGAAAAAGAATTGATAGCTTGTATTTCTGTCGTATCAATTATCATTTCAACGATCAACTTCTCCCATAATGATATCTATACTACCTAGTATCGTCATGATATCGGCCAATTTCATTCTTTTAACTAGTTGAGGAAGAATTTGCAAATTGATGAAACCGGGTGGACGAATTTTCCATCTCCAGGGAAAACCACTATTATCTCCGATCAGAAAAATTCCCAATTCTCCTTTTGGAGCTTCAACTCTCACATAAAGTTCTTGTTTCGACAATTCAAAAGTGGGAGAAGGCTTTTTACTAATGAATCGATATTTAAAATCATTCCATTCGAAATCGCTTGTCCTTGCTTTATCAAAGCGCCGTACTTCTAAATTCTCATAGGGCCCGCCTGGAATTCCTTCCAGAGCCTGTTGAATAATTTTTATGGATTCCGCCATTTCACTGATTCGTACTAAATAACGAGCTAATGAGTCTCCTTCTTTTTGCCATTGGACTTCCCAATCGAATTCATCGTAACACTCATAACGATCAACTTTACGAAGATCCCACTGGATTCCGGAAGCTCGTAGCATTGGTCCTGATAAACCCCAATTTATTGCTTCTTCTCCACCAATAATGCCCACTCCTTCAACTCGTTCCAAAAAAACGGGATTCCGCGTAATAAGTTTTTGATATTCAACAACTCCTGTTAAAGAATAATCGCAGAAATCCAAACATTTATCTATCCAGCCATGAGGTAGATCAGCAGCTACTCCCCCGATACGGAAATAATTATGCATCATTCGCATACCTGTGGCAGCCTCGAATAGATCATATAGCAATTCCCTCTCCCTGAAAATATAGAAGAAAGGAGTCTGTGCACCGATATCTGCCATAAAAGGACCAAGCCATAATAAATGAGAAGCTATACGACTCAACTCCAGCATAATGACTCTGATATAGCTGGCTCTTTTAGGTACTTGAATATTTCCCAATTGTTCTGGTGCATTTACTGTTATTGCCTCTGTGAACATAGTAGCTAAATAATCCCAACGTGTTACATAGGGTAGATACTGTATAATTGTTCGGTTTTCCGCAATTTTTTCCATCCCCCTATGTAAATAACCCAATACGGGTTCACAGTCAATAACATCTTCACCATCTAGAGTAACGATGAGTCGAAGAACACCATGCATTGATGGGTGGTGTGGACCCATATTGACTATCATGAAGTCTTTTCTTGTTTCCGGTACAGTCATATGTTTTCTTACCCTGATTCATTATTTCATGAATTGCTGGAAACGGGGTTCATCAAAATTCAAGATCCAATAAACCAAATAATTCAAACGAATCTTCCAATTAACCAATTTTTTGTTCCCGAATATCCAACCGACTAATTAATTCTTTATAACGTACTCTATTTTTCTTTGACAAATAAGCCAGTAGTCGTTGACGTTTTCCAAGAATTTTCCGCAGGCCTCTCTGAGATAAATAGTCTCTTCTGTGTAATTCCAAATGGGAAGTAAGTCTACGTATCTTATTGGTGAAACTGAATATTTGAAATTCAACAGATCCTTTGTTTTTTTCTTCTTGCGGAATAACCGAGATTAATGAGTTTTTTATCATAAAAATTTCTTTTTCTTTTTTCTTTCTTTTCTGATATTACTGATCAGAAATAATAATAAAGCCACCCGTTTAGGTCTGGTACGCACAATAAAATAATCTGGATTTAGTCATAAACTACTTTTGTCTTTCTATCGAATACAATTCAAAATTGTATTTCTTAATTGGATTCGATAGAAAGACATGGTATATTTCGATGCTCACAAAAGGTAATGATTTGGACTTAAGAAAATTCTTCCAATTCATTCCTAGATCCAATTGCTATGATACATCATTGAATCAGTATCGTGTATCAGAATGTAACATAACCTGTGTACCTCTGTATGCCTTTATCTGCTGGATATGACACGTAATATAGATATATAGCAAATGTACCATCAACTAATTCTGAAGTGGATACATATGTATCCTTGACATACTGAAACGACTTCCATTATTGGTATCAAACCAGTAGCGATTCATACAAGCTAAATCTTCTAATCGATAATTGGGCCAAAGAAACAATTTGAATTGGATCAATTTATTTCTATCCGTATCAATATGCTTGTCCTCACCCAAAAAATGCACACAGTCCCTTATGTTGTAGCGGTCGACCAATACTGGATATCTATCCACAATTCTCCCACTTGCAGAATTAAAACAAATTCGAATTCTCAATTCTCTACGACGTCTAGTAGATGGAATATTTTCAGGAACAAGCAAATCATATTTTTTTTCTCGGCATATTTCATTAGTTTGGTGCTTATTCTTATGGACCAGGGAAATACCTATTATTTGATACATAATTGATTGTCCATCCAATTTTAGAAACAAACGAATCGGCTCGATAGTTATTATTCCTCTTTTTATGAATGTTGGAACATCTAGAATAGGATACGTCAAACGCCGTAGTGTCGCCAGGAAATTCATACGAATATCTCCTATTTCTATAGAGTATATATCAATATCGTTTGAATATTTCATCATCTTAAGCAGGAAACTAAATGTCCTGATATCCATTATCTCTGGTAGATTCAAAGAAGAATTTATGTTTAATTGAGAAACCAAATGTTTTCTCATTAATAAATTTAGTTGTGGCCCACTAATATCCTTCTTGGATTGGCTTTGTTTTCTACGGTTTTTAATGTCTGATTCCGCGGAATCAACAAGAAGATCTTTTTGTTGATTTGGCGGATCTGATCCAAGATTCTTTTGGTCCAACTGTTCTTTTTCTTTTTTTTCAGCTTCTTTACGAAGATACTCTTCGAATTCACGAAGATACCTTTTTTCTTGTTCGCTAAAGCTTTCATTATTTAAAAAAAGTAATTTAATTGGTATGATCCGCGGTTTACTCTTATATGCACCATAAAGCGGCACTAATTCTGAGAAGAACCAAGTTTCCATTTCTTGATTCGATATGGAACGATATAGCATTTCTTCATTCATTCCCATCCAATCAAAAAAGTTTTTTTGATTGGATGGGTTTCTTTCTTGATGAATCGTGAGAGAAAAAAGATCTTTATTATCCATTATTTGATAATTCTTAGTCCCAGTCTTAGTTTTTTTCTTTATGTTGGTCCCAGTATCTCTATTGATCCGGTGCTTAATACCAATATTCTTTCTACTAAAATAAAGAATAGTTCTCCACTCCAAATATTTTCTACCCATATTTTTATCCGTATCGTTATCCCCTAGATAATCACTAATAGAAATATATGAGTATGAGTCCTTCTTGTCCTCATAATGAATATATTTATGTGATAAAAGATCATATCTGTAGTTTTTTGTGAATTTATATTTTTGAATCGGTAATGAATTCATTATATAATTTTTTTGTTTCTCGCAATGGTCTTTTTCATATGAATCTTTTTTTGATTCTTTATTTTGACTCGTATGACGTTTCCTGACCTTATTTCGCCATTTTTGCGATACTAATCTAGACCATCTAGTCTGAGAGAAATTGTATTGATAATGACCCCTTAACCAGTTTTTCCATTCATTCATTCCAGAATTCGGAAGTCTTTTGGAACTTGATTTGGCATCCAATATTCCTAGTGTCCACAAATATTCTTTTATTCTATCCTTAAAAAAAAGACGTGCTCCGTGATATTGAAGTACAGATCTCAAGTGATACTTATTAATTACTTGTGTTTGCGATAAATTGTAAAATACATACGCTTGGGACAAAGAAGATAAGTCCCGAGAAATCTCTGATTCCTCATTACTAATATTAGTAATATGAAAAAGCGATTCTTTGAGAGTCGAAATAAAGTGAATTGTATTTTGATTTGTTTCAAAAATTTCTTCTTTATTTTTTTCAATATTATCAATGTATTTATTGATCATTTTTTTTGATGATTCAAAGAAAGGTTGTGCATGAATTCTGAAACTATTAATGGTACATAGAAAAATATCCACGTATATTCTTTCAATGAAAGAATTTACGAAACATTCCCATTTACGTATGAATCGGACACTTTTTCCTTTTAATATCTGCCAAATATGTTTCTGTGATTCCGATCTTTTATCACCCCAATCCGTCTTGTAAGGACTACTACTATTTCTATCTGGAGTTAGAAACATTTTTCTCCTTTCTAGTTCTTCTGCAATATTGTTTATTTCTCGTATGACTATCATTCTCCTAATGAATATATCGTTCTTTTGTGTCCGCGAAAAATTTGTCCGAACCGCAGGACTACGTCGAATGTCCCGTTTTTTTTGAAACTTCTTACTGAGTCTGGAATCTTTTCGATTTTTATGCGGTTTATGTACTTTACTCAATTCAGATGGAAATAGGAAACTGGAATTTTCTTTTGGAAATTCTTTTATTTTTTCTTTTTTAAATAAAGTGATTTTTTGAATCCATCTTATTTTCTCTTCTAAGATCTCCGGCATTTCCTGTAGAAATGAAAACCCTTTTATTAAAAAAGATCTTATTAGAGTTGAAAAGCTTTTCTTTTTCAGTTCTTTTCTCATTCTTTTTTCGAGTTTTTTCCAAATGGGTTTAAAAAAAGAAGGTTGTTCTTTAAGAGGACCAAAAGGTTTTTCTTTTGCCCCTCCCCAGGGCGTTAAATAAAAAGAATCTTTGGTTTTCCCTTTTCTTTTTTTTTTCCAATCCGCATTTCTTTTTTTTTCTTTCATTGGATCGGATCGTAGCTTAGATTTGCGCCAAGGTTTCGGATAGAAAGGGAATAGGACCTTTATCTGAATACCGCCCATTAACCAGTTGCTCGGAAGTTCTCTGTCTGATATTTGAACGCCATTATAGGTGCAGTATATATGTAGTTCTTTCTTCCAATCCCTCCAATCCGCGTCCCATTCGGGAGTTTTAAAGAAGAGCGTACGGACGATATTTTTCACTATTACCATTGAAGG